AATGTGGCATTGAGAGGTAAAGGATTAAACCTTTTCTAAGAAATAAAGTTTTTGATCGGAATATGAATTAAACTGAAGGATCCTTTAACTATTTCCGTTGTTAATAGAACGAATCACACTTTTACCACTAAACTATACCCGCTACAATATAATTATTGTATAGAAATATATCATTTGTCGAACAAAGGAGTGAGAGGTAATCTAGATAAGATAGGATTAGAACCCTAAACTCAAAGGCAAGTGTTGATGTGATCTGTAGGAGGCTTGATGGAATAGGGGAAGAAGACTTATTCCAATTTCAATAATTGAAATAAATACCTTATCATTTTTTTTTTCTGAATGGAGTTGTTACTGAATGAAAATTACGGCCCGTAGGGCTTGTTGAAGTCGGAACCTAAAAATGAGTTGAGTCATGCAAGAATTCAATCTATAGAATCATTAAAAAGAAAAAAAAAAAAAGGTTTTGCATTTTCTCCCTTTTCGAATTGATTCCTCGTTACTCTATTCATTCTCATCCACTCTCCAGATCTTATGAATTTGAGTTAATTTAATGGGATCGAATGAAAAATGATAGTATTCGTTTTGTTTGTAGACTTCATTTCAAATGAAGCTTGCCCTTTGAGGAAAAGGGGGATTCTAATTGGAATGGAAATCCAATATGGATTTTTTGATTCAAAACAAATTGATAAAAGAAAAAGAAGAAGGTAAAGATTCAAAAATAAAACTTCTATCATACATAAAGAAACACTTATCCTAATTATAGGAATGAAATAAAAAGAAGCAAAACAAAGAATGGCCTGGCCAGTACCTAGCCAGGCCGGGGGAATAAAAGGACCCTTCATAGAAAATCAAAGAGGTACTCTTTCTTTCTATTGGAAATTTTTGTTTTTCAATTGGTATTGGAAATATTTGTTTCGAATCATTATTCCAATTGAATTGCTGATAAAATTGGTATATAATTGCTGATAAAATTGATATCTATCTATAGGATAGAAAATTTATTTATAGAATAAAAAAGAGAATAAAGAAAAGAAAGACTCTTATCCATTTTTAATTAACATGTCACATATGAATTATTCCATTTTTTTTTTTCATTTTGGATTAGGAGAGATGGCTGAGCGGACTAAAGCGGCAGATTGCTAATCTGTTGTACGAGTTATTCGTACCGAGGGTTCGAATCCCTCTCTCTCCGTTCCTTCGGATCCCTTGAGGTTTCTATTTCGAAAAAATCCCGAGTTCCTGTTTTATTTCTCATAGTTAAATTTTCATAGTTAAATGGATGAAATAGAAAAATCATCAGAAAATTATTCTGAATAAAGAAAGGAAAAACGAAAAGAAAAACCTCTTTTTTTATTCCTCACGTCCAGGATTACGTCCTGGATCATTAGATAGGAATCCGAAGATGAAGAGAGAAACAAAGAATATCACCACTGTGTAAACGAAGAGTTTGAGAGTAAGCATTACACAATCTCCAAGAGTTTTTTGTGGGAAATAAGGGAATAGATTCTCTATTTTTGTACCATATATCTTGCACCAAGAAAAGAATTTTAAGGAATTCCTTTGTCATAAGATTCTTATTCTTTCCTTGGTTATCAAAAGGATCTCCCAAATTAAGTATTTTGAGGTACCCCAATTTCATAATAGGGTTTTGATCCCCATAAGATCAGAGTGAAGAAGACATTAGGTGATCCAGGCTCCGTGTGGCTATCCATATCCATAATCCAATCCATAGAGAATTTCAATGTTTGAATTGAGGATTCATAATGTAAAATTTACCTGATCTTATCAATTGTTCTTCTCTATTTTGTTAGAACACATTTTTTTGTTCGAATACACCGTGAATATTTTTAGTACAGTATTCAAATTCAAGATCTCATCGAAAACTTACAGCAGCTTGCCAAACAAGGGCTAAGAGAAAAAAGAGCACAGGTATGACTGGCATAACATCTACGATTGGATTGAAAAAGGCATAAGCCTCCGGCAATTTGGCGAAGAAAAAGCTACTCGAATGAAGGGCAGAATTAAGACAGATCAAACTAAAGATATTAAGCATAACAAACATTTCGTTCTTGGAGATAATTTCATTTTTCTGGAGTTATTGATATAGGGGGAAAAATAAAGAAAAGAAGGAAGAGAAGGAAGAGAAGAAGAAAGGGTAGACAAAAAAATCCTTCTGTTTTTTTCTTTGAACTCCCCTAATCAAAAAGCCTTCAATTGTAAAATGAAAATCTAGATGGAATCATACTTTCATACAATATCTTAATGGAATTCTATGTAATGATCAATGAATTCATTTTGATTCTACATTTACACGTGTCGAATCTTAGCAATAACCAATTCAGTAGATATTTGGGCTGGAATTGACGAACAACCAATACCCATATTATTGTCTATTAATGTCGAATAGACATCTAAATGGGGCGTGGCCAAGCGGTAAGGCAACGGGTTTTGGTCCCGTTACTCGGAGGTTCGAATCCTTCCGTCCCAGACCGATTTCATCAGAACAAAAAGGGTGTTCTTTAACCCTCTTCTGTTTATGTACGAATGGATACAATACAATGTGATTCCATTTTTCTTTTTGATTTCTAATGATTGTTCCAAGGATTCATAGAATCCTCTTCCATATTGTTTCTCACGAAGTAAAGTGGAAATCGAAATCCCACGTGGGTGGAAAAAATCTTTTTATTTATATGGTTAGGATGGGAACATAGATGAATAAAAATATCCTTAAAAAAAAAGAAAGAATGATTCCCACATCACATGCTTTTTGTTTTGTGGCGAAATGTGAAAGAAGGGTTTCTATCATTTTGGAAAGTAAATAGAGGAGTCCAAATAAATAACCAATTCCATGGGGATCCTCAATTCTAAAGAGAGGAGTTTGTGGTACTAATTCCATCACTGGGATTAAAGCCCTTCAGGCTGTTCAGACTGGGGGGGGGGCTCATACATTTTATTCACTTGACTTTGATGGAATTTCTCATTGATGGAAATCAAATTGCTCAACTTCAAAGTAAAACAAAAGAAAAGACTCTAGAAACCAAGCCATGCCTATACTATATTATTTATATGTATTCTTATTGTTTGTTATATTTCAATGACACGGCGGTTTCGATTTCGGTGAAAAAGATCCGGGATCCCTTAAACTTAAATATTCACAATTCAATTAGTTTAGCCCATTGGATTGGCAATTGTTCGTCATATCTAATGTATTACATACGGAAAGATCATACTCCTACGATTCTGATTTTATCATATTAAGATTATTCAATTAAAGGAAAGAATAACGACCTTAATCTTATATTGCATAAGTCTTTTTATATCCGCTCATCCTTATGAAAACAAACAAATAAGTTCGATTTTTCTTCATCCATTTATCTGGTTAAAATAATGGATCGTTCCATTAGAAAAGAACGGCGAATTTCTGTTATGATGATTAAATTTCCGTCTTTTTCATAAAAGAGATAACTGCTAAACTTTTTAGCGACTCGTTGTGATTGTTTCAACTTGTTGATTGAATTTATAAACAAATTCAGTCTTTACAGGAAACTTATTATCAGTAATGATAATGATGCTGAAGTAGGAAATTTTTGAACCTTTTTTTGAAGATATAGATGTAAAGAAGTATTAAGCAACCCGCTTATTTATGTTTTTTAGAAATATGTTTCTATCCATTCATATGATAGAAGATGAGGCGAAATCCTTGTCAAAGCTTCTCTAGATAAATACTTATACATAGATATCTACATCTATATCGAAAAAGAAATTATGGGTTACTAGGTACCGATTAAGCCAATGACTATTCATGATTCTATATTGAATCAATTCCATACCGGTTCTAGCTTCTCAAATTAGAGGAATGTTATGGTAAAACTTCGTTTGAAACGATGTGGTAGAAAGCAACGTGCGACTTGAAGGACATAATCGGCTGTGGATGCAAGAATCCGCCACTTTCTATATTCGCGAAGATGCTCTTGGCTCGACATAGTTTGTTCTACCGGGCCCCTAATTGAATCTTATGGGGTACATGATGGAGCTCGAGTCTAAAGTTTTGATTCATTTAGCAGGGGAAAGGATCTAGGGTTAGTATCAATCAATAAGTTAAGTTGAACAAACTTCGTAAGTATATCTTCGATATAGGAATCAAAAGGGTCAATTTCGAATAAGTTTCAAATCAAAAAAGTGAAACCTTTCGGAATTGATAAAACTATTTCGATTAAAAGTGTATTGCAGAGGAATCAATCATTCATATGATTCTTCAATAAAAAGAAATAACAAAAGGTATGTTGCTGCCATTTTGAAAGATTAAGAATCACTGAAGTAATGTCTAAACCCAAGGATTCAAGGTACAGATAACAGATACTGAAACAAGGAAACACTATTTTTTCAATTGCCTTCCTAGCTGGATTGAATCCAAATATTCAAACAAATGAGGAAATGGATTCTGGGCAAGACAAACAAAAGAGGTTAGAGACGACTCAATAAATGTCTAAGGATTTCCTTTAAAAGTCCTTGAGAATTAACTAACTTGAGTTATGAGTATGAATGATATTTTTTTGAAGAAGGAAGAAAAAAAACGACTTCAATTCTAGTCTAATTGATGATTTAATGAATCCATTTGCCACTATATGCATAAATTCGCATCGTTCTTTCTCGAGCCGTACGAGGAGAAAACCTCTTATACGTTTCTAGGGGGGGGGTTAATCTACATCTATCCCAATGAGCCGTCTATCGAATCGTTGCAATTGATGTTCGATCCCGAAGAGAGGGAAGGGATCTTCGTAAAGTGGGTTTTTATGATCCTATAAAGAATCAAACATATTTAAATGTTCCTGCTATTCTAGATTTACTTGATAAGGGTGCTCAACCTACAGGAACTGTTCATGATATTTCAAGGAAGGCGGAGATATTTAAAGAACTTCGAGCTAATCAAATAAAATCAAATTAGTGAGATCAAACAAAAAAAGTGCTGTATCTAATTTTGGGGAATTGTTTCTACGCTACTCTACCCTTTATTGCCTTGTTCCATTCTATTCATACCTATTTACTATTGTTCCTATATGAATTATGGGATCGTATATCTTAGAATGACAAAAAATATTCCATTTTATTGATATGAGACGGGCAGAAAAAAAGATCGAGTGAGTAGATGAAATTACTGGATCTATGAGCTGGGGGGTATTACCATCAATCGGATGGTTTTTGCTGGTGGACTTCACTAACAAACAAAGGGTGAATCTTGCTTATAGTACTTACCCCCCCATTGGAGAAACTCGAGATTTTTCCTTCCCTTCCTTTCCTTAAGTTATTCCCCTATTCCTATTTCATTTCTTATCTATGTAGTGTCAATCCAACACAAATACGAGTTCTTTTATTAATTATTATTATTTTTGTTTTTTCATTTTCAACATTCAATTCATATTGACAATGGTGTATCGAACAAATATAATTCGATCGTGGAGAAATCGATCGATTTCTCCACGTCCCAAAAGTTTGTTTATTTACTTTACTTCGGCGCAAATGATGGATTCACAAAATTCACTGGAACAAAAGAAGTATCTTTTTCGTTTAATAGAGAAATTCATGGAAAAATCTATGATAAAGGGAGTGGTGGCCTATTCATTTTTACACCTATCCATAGTGGAGTACTACTATATGGATCCTGCAATCCGCTGTATTTTAGTCTGATCTGTTCGTTTTTATTTCTTTTTTTTATTTTCCTGATAGATTATCAAATGAGTCCTTTAGATTTTTTACTAGTTACTAGTTCCATTTTTTGGTAGGATGGGTCAGGCATTTCCTTATCATTTGTTTTTTTTTTTTTTACGATCATATCTACACATCATATTTAGTTACATACACGGGTTGCTAACTCAACGGTAGAGTACTCGGCTTTTAAGTGCGACTATGATCTTTTACACATTTGGATGAAGCAAGGTATTCGTCCATACTATTGGTAGAGTTTGTAAGACCACGACTGATCCTTAAGGGGAATGAATGGAAAAAACAGCATGTCGTTTCAATGGATAATTATAAGAATTCTTCATTCTGAATCCTTACCAGATCGACAAAAAATCTTGTTTTGATTCTTGGAATGGGACCAAATCAATTCACCATTGGGTCAAGTTAATAAATGGATAGAGCTCTATAGCTCCAATTATAGGGAAACCAGAAGAAACGAGCTTTTATTCTTAATTCGAATAATTACCCGATCTAATTAGAGGTTAAAAATAGATTAGTGTCTGATGCAGGGCAAGGTGTTCTCCTGCGAGTGAATCATCGATTCCCTTTTTTATGAATCCTAATTATTCATTATTCTCTAATAGATTCTATTATGATTATGAGGTAGAGACGAATGTGTAGAAGAAACAGTATACTGATAAATAGAATTTATTCCAAAATCAAAAGAGCGATCGGATTGCAAAAATAAAGGATTTCTAGCCATCCCTTGTAATTGGAACGAAAAATAGGATGGAAAAAGAGAGAGAGGATCTGTTGATTGGCCTGTCTGTCCTCGGGGTATTCCTTCTTTTCTTACTGGATACCCTGTTCTGACCGTATCGCACTATGTATCATTTGTTAACCCAAGAAATCTCCCACACTATTGGTTCAAATATCATTTTAAATGGAAAAATTACAAGGATATTTGGAAACATTTCGATCCGGGCAAACGCAATTCCTCTATCCACTTCTCTTTCAGGAGTATATCTACGCGCTTGCTCATGATCATGGTTTAAACGGACCGGTTCTTTACGAATCCATGGAAAATTTAGGTTATGATAATAAATCTAGTTCACTAATCGTGAAACGTTTAATTATTCGAATGCATCAACAGAACCATTTTCTTATTTCTGTTAATGATTTTCACCAAAATCTATTTTGGGGGAATAAAAAGAATTTGGATTCGAAAATAATATCAGAGGCTTTTGCGGTCATTGTTGAAATTCCATTCTCCCTCCAATTAGTATCTTACCTAGAAAAAAAAAAAGAAATAGCAAAATCTCATAATTTACGATCTATTCATTCAATATTTCCCTTTTTCGAGGATAAATTATTATATTTAAATCATGTATTAAATATACTAATACCCTACCCTATCCATCCGGAAATCTTGGTTCAAACCCTTCGTTACTGGATACAAGATGTTTCCTCTTTGCATTTATTGCGAATTTTTTTCTACGAGTATCGTAATTCGAACAGTCTCATTAGCAAAAAAAAATCCATCTCCTTTTCAAAAGAAGAGAATCAAAGATTATCCCTGTTCCTATATAATTTTTATGTATATGAATGCGAATCCATATTTGTGTTTCTCCGTAAACAATCCTCTCATTTACGATCAATATCCTCTGAAGCCTTTCTTGAACGAATCCATTTCTATGGAAAAATAGAGCATCTTGCAGTAGTATTTTGTAATGATTTTCAGAAGACCTTGCGGTTACTCAAAAATCCTTTCATGCATTATGTCAGATATCAAGGAAAATCCATTTTGATTTCAAAGGGGAC